ATGCAACGATGACTCTTTTCTACAAATCATAAAGATATTGGTACATTATATTTTATTTTTGGAGCATGAGCTGGTATAGTAGGTACATCCTTAAGGTTAATTATTCGAGCTGAATTAAGACAACCAGGAACTCTTATTGGAAACGACCAAATTTATAATGTAGTTGTTACAGCCCACGCTTTCGTTATAATTTTCTTTATAGTTATACCTATTATAATTGGAGGTTTTGGAAATTGACTTGTACCTCTAATATTAGGAGCCCCAGATATAGCTTTCCCCCGAATAAATAACATAAGATTTTGACTTCTTCCTCCGTCCTTAACCCTCCTTCTCATAAGAGGAATAGTAGAAAGAGGTGTAGGCACAGGTTGAACTGTTTATCCACCTTTAGCTGCCGCAATTGCTCACGCCGGGGCCTCAGTAGACATAGGAATTTTTTCACTTCACCTAGCAGGTGTATCATCAATTTTAGGAGCAGTAAACTTTATAACAACCGTTATTAATATACGATCATTTGGTATATCATTAGACCAAATACCTCTCTTCGTTTGAGCCGTTTTCATTACTGCTATTCTTCTCCTCTTATCATTGCCTGTTCTTGCTGGTGCTATTACTATACTTTTAACTGACCGAAATCTTAACACCTCATTCTTTGACCCTGCTGGGGGAGGAGATCCCATTCTTTACCAACACTTGTTCTGATTCTTTGGTCACCCTGAAGTTTATATTCTTATTCTCCCAGCATTTGGATTAATTTCTCACATTGTTACACAAGAATCTGGTAAAAAAGAATCTTTCGGGACTTTAGGAATGATCTATGCCATGCTTGCAATTGGAATTTTAGGATTTATTGTTTGAGCTCATCATATGTTTACTGTTGGAATAGACGTTGATACCCGAGCCTACTTTACTTCAGCAACTATAATTATTGCTGTTCCAACAGGAATTAAAATTTTCAGATGACTAAGAACTTTCCATGGAACACAAATCAACTTTAGGCCTTCAATACTTTGAGCACTTGGATTTATTTTTTTATTTACTATAGGAGGCTTGACAGGAATCGTTTTATCAAATTCATCCATTGATATTATTCTCCATGATACATATTATGTTGTTGCTCATTTCCACTATGTCCTATCAATAGGAGCTGTTTTCGGAATTTTCGCTGGAATTACACATTGATTCCCCTTATTTACAGGGTTAACACTGACACCTAGATGATTAAAAATCCACTTCTTCACAATATTTATTGGTGTAAACTTAACATTCTTCCCCCAACATTTCTTAGGATTAAGGGGAATGCCACGACGTTATTCAGATTACCCTGACACATTTACAACATGAAATGTTGTCTCTTCTATAGGGTCAATTATTTCATTTACTGCCGCTCTTAGATTTATATTCATTGTTTGAGAAGCCTTTACTTCTTCTCGACCTGTCTTATTCGTCCCATTTATACCTTCATCAATTGAATGGTACCACGCCTACCCTCCAATGGATCACTCCTACTCAGAGATTCCTTTAATTTCTAACTTCTAAAATGGCAGAAAGATGTATAGGATTTAAGCTCCTACCAGGGAATTTTTTATTCCTTTTAGAACCCACTAATGACAACATGAGCCCATTTAAAATTACAAGATAGAGCATCTCCTTTAATGGAACAATTAATTTTTTTCCATGATCACATTATACTTATTCTTACTTTAATTTTAACATTCGTAGGTTACATAATATCTACCACTCTAGTAAACCGATTTATCAATCGTTATACTCTAGAGCATCATATAATTGAGTTTATTTGAACATTAATTCCAGCAGTAATTTTAATTTTTATTGCTTTCCCATCTCTACGCCTCCTTTACCTCCTTGATGAAGTATTTAACCCAAGATTAACACTGAAAACAATTGGTCATCAATGATATTGAAGCTACGAATACTCTGATTTCCTTAACGTAGAATTTGATTCTTATATAACCCCTCTAAATGAACTAGAACCTTCAGGTTTCCGTTTGTTAGATGTTGATAACCGAGTAGTTCTACCTATAAATACTCAAATTCGAATTATTGTAACAGCAGCCGATGTAATTCACTCATGAACTGTTCCAGCTTTAGGTGTAAAAGCAGATGCTGTGCCGGGTCGTCTAAACCAAACAAGATTTATGATCAACCGTGCTGGATTATTCTTCGGTCAGTGTTCAGAAATCTGTGGAGCCAATCATAGATTTATACCAATTGTAATTGAAAGAATTTCTACAGACACTTTCCTCAATTGAATTTCTTCATTATCCTCAGACTCACCCGATGACTGAAAGTAAGTGTAGGTCTTTTAAACCTATCATAGTATTCACGCCTACTTCTGGTGACCAAAGGATTAGTTAAACTATAATGTTAGCTTGTCAAGCTAAAGTAACCTTTAGGGTATCCTTTTATGCCTCAAATAGCTCCTATAATATGGTCTATTCTTTATAGATTTTTTCTAGTGATTTTTATGATATTTTTCGTTTTAAATTACTTTATCTCTCCTTATAAATCCTTATCTTCGCCTAAACTAACTTTGAAATTTATTCCTAAACTCTGAAAATTATAACTAATTTGTTTTCAATTTTTGAACCATCATCAAGAATTTTTAATTTTTCCTTTAATTGAATAGCAACAATTCTAGGATTTATGTTTATTCCATATTTATATTGGGTTTCAGCCTCACGTTGATCTATCCTATGAAGAAAAATTATTCTTACTCTTCATAAAGAATTTAAAGCACTCTTAGCTCCATCCCACCTAGGAGTTTCAATTTTTATAATTTCATTATTCTCCATTATTGTCTACAATAATTTTTTAGGGCTTTTACCATATGTATTCACAAGATCAAGACATCTTGCCATAACATTATCCTTGTCTTTACCTTTATGACTTACTTTAATAATTTTTGGTTGATTAACACAAACTAAACACATATTTGCTCACATGGTACCTCAAGGTACCCCTTTTGTATTAATACCTTTTATGGTGCTAATTGAAACAATTAGAAACGTTATTCGCCCAGGAACTTTGGCTGTACGACTAGCAGCAAACATAATTGCAGGCCACCTCCTACTAACACTTCTAGGGAGGACAGGACCATCATTATCATCATTTGTTCTTATAGCTTTAATCTTTTCACAATTCCTTCTTTTAATTTTGGAAGCTGCTGTCGCAATTATTCAATCTTATGTATTTGCTGTTTTAAGAACTCTTTATACTAGAGAAATTGATTAACTAATGACATCACTACACGGGCATCATCCTTTCCACTTAGTAGACTTTAGACCTTGACCCTTAACAGGTTCAATTAGAGCTATAATATTAACTACAGGTCTAGTAAAATGATTCCATCAATTTAATATAAATCTTCTATTATTAGGAGTACTAGCAACCTTGCTTACCATAGTTCAATGATGGCGAGATATTACTCGAGAAGGAACCTACCAAGGCCTTCATACTCTAACTGTGATAAAAGGCCTAAAATGAGGTATAATTTTATTTATTGTTTCTGAAGTATTATTCTTTTTCTCATTCTTTTGAGCTTTTTTCCACAGAAGACTCTCACCTTCAATTGAACTCGGTATAAACTGACCTCCTATAAGAATTCAACCATTTAATCCTTTCCAAATTCCTCTTTTAAATACTACTATTCTTCTATCTTCAGGAGCCACAGTAACGTGAGCTCACCACTCTATCATAGAATCTAATTACACCCAAGCTTTACAAAGACTAACACTAACTGTAGTTTTAGGAATTTATTTTACTATACTTCAAGCATTTGAATATATTGAAGCCCCTTTTACTATTGCAGACTCTGTATTTGGTTCCTCTTTTTTTGTAGCTACAGGTTTCCACGGCTTACATGTAATTATTGGAACTTCTTTCTTACTAGTCTGTTTAGTACGTTTATATAACTGCCATTACTCATCTGACCATCATGTAGGATTTGAAGCTGCTGCTTGATACTGACATTTCGTAGATGTTGTATGATTGTTCCTTTATGTATTTATTTACTGATGAGGAGGTTATTTTTTTAGTATATAAAGTATATCTGACTTCCAATCAGAAGGTCTAAATTTTTTAGAAAAAATAATTTTATTTACACTTCTCCTCATCTCTTTAACCCTTGTTATTTGCCACGCTATTATGTTAATCGCTTCTCTCTTGTCCAAAAAAACAATTATTGACCGAGAAAAAAATTCACCTTATGAATGTGGGTTTGACCCTAAAAATACTGCACGAATACCATTTTCACTACAATTTTTTTTAATTGCAGTAATTTTTTTAATTTTCGATGTGGAAATCACCCTACTTTTACCAATCGCTTCAATTTTTCTGTTTACAAATATTTTTTCTTGAATTATCACAAGAATTCTATTTTTAATTATTCTTCTCTTGGGCCTTTATTACGAATGGTTCCAAGGGGCTCTCCAATGAACAGATTAAGACTATAGTCAAATTTATGACATATGAGTTGCAATCATAAGGAGTTCTAAATGAACTAGTTTTAAATTAGAAAGCGAAGAATTGCATTTAGTTTCGACCTAAACTTTGGTTAACCTATAACCTCTAATTATTTTGTTGGAAGCCAAAATAGAGGCTTATCACTGTTAATGATAGAATTGGAATGACTATTCCCTAGCAAGCATAAATGGAGTATTAAGAAAAAATGAAAGCTTCTAACTTTTTATTTAAGCGGTTAAATTCCGTTTATACTCCTTTTTCTATGGTGTAACTAAACACATTGCATTTTCAATGCAAAACTGTAATATTAATTTCTAGAAATTACTCAAAACATTATTGCATCTTTAGCTCCACAAACTAATATTTTTATTAAACTATTTGAGTTACTCACAGGAAACTATTTCCACTTTTGCAGCTTCAATGCAATATTCTTTTAAATTATATAAGCACATATATAAATAAACTCTTACTAAAATTAATCTAAACACAAAAACTTTCATAAAAGACTTAAATTTTTCTAATTGTATAAAATTTAATACATTAAATATTTTGGCAAGTCTATAATAAATTCCTTGACTTCCAAAATACTCATACCAACCTTTATCCCCCGCTGTTTGAATTATATTCCCTCTCACTAACCTAGCTTTACTAATTTTCATTGACCTAAGAAAAGGTATAAATCACATAGAGCCTAAAAACACAATAATTCTAAAACTTCCCAATCTCTTCAATTTATAAGTCCTGTTTATGAAATTTATTAATATCCCCAAAACACTTCCTAAAATAACAATTAAAAGAACCGATATTTTCATAAATCTTCTTATACAAATCATGTAAGATTCGGGGAAAAGTAACCAAGAGAGAAGAGAACCACCAAGAATGGCTCCTAATCCTAAAACTCTTATAGACTTTTCTATAATTTTGTCTCTTCCAGTTAAATTTACTATACACAGAAGATTAAACTCCCCTATTAAAGTATAAAAAATTAGACGTATTGTATAAGTTACTGTAAATATAGTTGCAGTAACATACAATATCATAGAAATGAAATTCAATACACCCATAAAAGCAGTTTCTAAAATTACATCTTTAGAGTAAAATCCAGCTAAAAAAGGAAATCCGCATAATGATAAATTTGCAATTCTTATATATGTTACAGTTAGTGGAAGAAATCTTACCAAACCACCTATATAACGAATATCTTGATAATCACCTACTCTATGAATTACTATTCCTGCACACATAAAAAGTAAAGCTTTAAACAAAGCATGCCTTAATAAATGGAAAAATGCTAAATCTCTATACCCTAAAGCTAAAATTCTTAATATAACTCCTAGCTGTCTCAAAGTGGAAAGAGCAATAATTTTTTTTAAATCATATTCGAAATTTGCTCCTAAACCAGCCATAAATATTGTTAAACAAGAAATAATTAAAAGTCACTCTCTTACCCCTGAAGTTTTAATAATGGGATAAAACCGAATTATAAGATAAACTCCAGCTGTAACAAGAGTAGAAGAATGAACTAAAGCCGAAACTGGAGTTGGAGCCGCTATAGCCGCTGGAAGTCATGCTGAAAATGGAATTTGTGCTCTTTTAGTTATTGCAGCAAGGACAACTAAGCATTTAAATAACCCTCAACCACTTTCATTAGTAGAAACCTCATAAAAAATGAAATTTCAACCTCCTAACTTTATTATTAAACCAATTCTTAGTAAAATGGCAACATCCCCTACTCGGTTAGATAAAACAGTTAATATCCCTGCATTAGCTGATTTTTCGTTCTGATAATAAATAACTAAAGCATACGACACAAGACCAAGGCCATCCCAACCTAAGAGAATTCTAATTAAATTAGGACTTAAAATTATTATTCTTATTGAAAGAACAAAAAGCAAAACAAGATAGATAAAACGCCTTAAAGTTTTGTCTCCTCTTATGTAACTCCCTCTGTAAAACAAAACCCTTCTAGAAATCAAACAAACTAATCTTAAAAACAATAATGAAATCCAATCGAAAATTAATGTAAAAACAATTTGAGATCTATTTAATCTTAAGAGCTCTCACTCAATAAAATCTGTTACACCCCTTAATAATTTTTCAACCCCCTTAAATCCGCAAAATAATGAAATTGTACCTAAACTAATTATTCTGACCTCGTGTATAGAAATCTTTCAAACCATTCTTTAACTCTAATATTTCTTAGATCTTACGTTAAAGATTAAACATCAAAAATAAACAGATTTGTCTTTAAAATTAAGATATTCAAAGGTAGCCAATGTAAAAATAACACTAAATACTCGCTAACTTTACCTGAGCAACATGAATATAGAGAGTTATAAAATACCCCATGTTGCCTTATTCTATACATGTATAATGTATAAGAAGCTCTAAAAAAAGATAATAAAGCCAATCCTAAAATTCTTATTTGGCTTCAATTTAGGATGCTCATAATTAACCTAATCTCTCCAAGTAAATTTAAAGAGGGAGGCCTTGCTATATTTCTCACTCTTAAAAGAAATCATCATAAACCTATTCTTGGCATAAAAGAAATTAATCCCTTAGAAATTATGAGCCTTCGTCTCCCAACCCGTTCGTAAACAATATTAGCCAAACAAAAGAGCCCAGAAGAACAAAGACCATGGCCTACTATAACTACAACTCTACCTCTTAATCCTCATCTCCTAAAAATCATTAAACCACAAATTACTATTCTTATATGAGCTACAGAAGAGTAAGCAATCAATGACTTAATATCCACTTGTCGAAGACATACTAAACTAATAAATGTCCCTCCTACCAGTCTAATTCTAATTCAAACCCAACAAATTTCTTTACTCACCTCATGAAATAACTGTAAAACTCGGATTAATCCATAACCTCCTAATTTCAAAAGAACTCCAGCCAAGACCATTGAACCTGCAACCGGCGCTTCAACATGAGCTTTAGGCAATCATAAATGAAATATGAATATAGGAAGTTTTACTAAAAAAGCCATGACAGTACAAAAATATCAAAGAACTCCTCTGTAACCTCTAAGACTTCTAACACTAGTTAAATTGAAAACTAATCTACCCCTTAAAGAGAATTGTACAAGAATAGACCTTAATAAAGGTAAAGAAAATGCCAAAGTATAAAAAAGTATATAAATTCCCGCTTGAATTCGTTCAGGCTGGTAGCCTCATCCTAAAATTAAAATTAAAGTTGGAATCAAGCATATTTCGAATCTAATATAAAACAAAATATAATTTATTGAACTAAATGTTAAAACAAGAAAAATTAACAAAAATATATTTACTATAATGAATATAGTATCAAAATTTCGTAAATTTTTAATCTTTTGCCTAGACATAATTACTAAAGACGAAATTCATAATCTAAGAAGAACCATTGTATACCTAATGGAATCTATACCTAAAGAAAACCCAAGACTATAAAAAGTAGTGTTATGAAAACATAATAAACTTCCTAAAAATCTTACAACCAATAACCCTAATTGAACAAAATTTCAACTTCTTCTATATATCATCAATAATAAAAGCGGAAAAATAACTTTTAACATTCTAAAAGATTAAACCTTAAAAAACGGTCATTACCATATCTTCGAACTCTTAAAATTAATAATGATAAACCTAGAGCTCCCTCACATGCCGCAAGAGTAAGAAAAAACAAAGAAAAATTTATTTCCCTTCCAACCCCCACTATATGAATTCTGAGTAATAGAAACACCCCTAACACTATAAATTCTAATCTTAATAAAGAATTTAATAAATGCTTACGATGAGAAAAAAATCTTCATATTCCAGAAAATACTATAATTAAAGATCCTAAAATTGGCACTTCAATAAAATTTAACATTAGTTTTAATAGTTTAAATAAAAACCTTGGTCTTGTAAATCAATAATGAAAAATAATTTCTTAAAACTTCAGAGAAAAAATAGCTATTTTATCATTAACTCCCAAAGCTAATATTTTCATTTAAACTATTCTCTGATATGATTATATTATTTTCTTTATGTACCCTAATTTTTTCAATTTTATTCATACAACTTCTCCACCCCTTATCCTTAGCGCTAGTATTAATTATCCAGACTATAGTTATCTCTATACTTACAGGATTTTTTATATATTCATTTTGATTTTCCTATGTCTTATTTATAATCTTTTTAGGAGGAGTATTAGTGCTTTTCATTTATGTTACATCCTTAGCTTCAAATGAACAGTTTTCTTATATTTCTCCAATAAAATTCCTATTTTTCATCTCGGCAATTTTCCTCTCTATTGTTGTTTCCCTTTTCCTGGATCCTATACTTCTTCCGTCTTTCTCTATAATTCCTACTTCAACAATCAATATAAATTTATCTCTACCTTTTATTGTAAGATGAATTTACAACAATACTCTAATGTTTTTTACATTATTTGTTGTATTATATTTGTTATTAACACTTTTAGTAGTAGTTAAAATTACTAACCTATTTAAAGGTCCCTTACGAACAATAAACTAATGATCTCACCGTTACGTAAGACTCACCCTCTTATTAAAATTGCCAATGGTGCATTGGTAGATATGCCATTACCTAGAAATATTTCAACACTGTGAAATTTTGGTTCTTTACTAGGACTCTGTTTAATTACACAAATTTTAACAGGATTATTTTTAGCTATACACTATACTGCTCACATTGATCTAGCCTTTTCTAGAATTAGACATATTTGCCGAGATGTAAACTACGGCTGACTTCTACGTACTATGCATGCCAATGGAGCCTCTTTTTTCTTTATTTGTGTTTACATTCATATTGGGCGAGGAATTTATTATGGTTCCTATATAATTTTCCACGCTTGAATGATTGGTGTTGTAATTTTATTTATACTTATAGCAACAGCTTTCTTAGGCTACGTTCTTCCATGAGGCCAAATGTCATTCTGAGGAGCTACTGTGATTACAAATTTATTTTCAGCTATTCCATATATTGGTTCAGATTTAGTACAATGAATTTGAGGTGGATTCTCAGTAGATAATGCAACTCTAACTCGATTCTTTACATTTCATTTCATTTTACCCTTCATCTTAGCTGCCGCGTCACTAGTACATATTCTTTTCCTTCACCAGTCCGGTGCTAATAATCCTCTTGGAATTATAAGAAACTTAGATAAAATTCCTTTCCACCCATACTTTTCTTTTAAAGATATTGTAGGATTTATTGTTATACTTTCCTTACTTTTATTTTTATCTTTATTAAACCCTTATTTACTAGGAGACCCTGATAATTTTATTCCAGCAAACCCCTTGGTCACTCCTCCTCATATTCAACCTGAATGATATTTCTTGTTTGCCTACGCTATTTTACGATCTATTCCTAACAAACTAGGAGGAGTTATTGCTTTAGTAGCAGCAGTAGCAATTCTAATTATTTTACCATTTACACATGTGTCAAAATTCCGAAGACTAACATTCTACCCATCAAACCAAATTATATTTTGATTCTTAGTAGCTATGTTTTTACTCCTAACTTGAATTGGAGCTCGCCCAGTAGAAGACCCATACGTTTTTACAGGTAAAACACTTACGGTTCTGTACTTCTCATACTTCCTATTAAATCCAATAATCCTCATATTTTGAGATAAAATACTAAAATGATTATTTAGTTTATATAAAAACAAATGTTTTGAAAGCATTTAAAAAGAGAATTACTCTTAATAATCGTCAATATATTATTTTAATTATAACCTAAACAAATACTAAAACACAAATATTTTAACGCAATAAAGAACACTAAATAATTAATAGATACTGGAAGAAATCTTTTTCAGGCTAAATACATCAATTTATCATAACGCAACCGTGGTAAGGTTCCCCGTACTCAAATAAATGCAAACCCAACAAATATTAATTTAAAGTAGAAAAAGAGATCACAAGGTCTCCCATTCAAAAAGATTACAGCAAACAATATCCTCATAAACAAAATTCTAGAATACTCCGCTATAAAAATCAGCGCAAACCCTCCTCTCCTGTACTCTGTATTAAACCCAGATACCAATTCAGATTCACCTTCAGCAAAATCGAAAGGAGTACGGTTAGTTTCCGCTAAACAAGAAGCAAATCACACTAAACTTAAAGGTAAAGATAAAATAATAAACCAAACATAAACCTGATATTTAATAAATAAGCTGAATCTAAAGCCCCCAACCAATACAATAAATCTTAACAAAATCAATGCTAGACTTACCTCATAAGAAATTGTTTGAGCTACCGCTCGTAAACTTCCTAAAAGTGAATACTTACAATTAGAAGATCAGCCAGCAACCATTACTCTATAAACTCCTATCCCTAAACAGCAGAAAAAAAACAAAACACTTAGATTAAATCTTAGCAAACCAGTATCGTAGGGAACTACCATCCAAACAATTAATGAAAGAACCAGACTAATTACGGGACAAAGATAATAAACAAAAAAATTTGATATAACTGGAATAGTTTGCTCTTTAGTGAACAGTTTCAAAGCATCACTAAAAGGCTGAAGAATTCCCATATAACCTACTTTATTTGGTCCTTTACGAATCTGAATATAACCTAAAACTTTACGCTCAAATAAAGTAATAAATGCTACTCCAACTAACACACATACAATTAAAATCAAGTAATTTACTAACTCCACTTTTAACACAAAACAATTAGCTTAATTATTTTATTGTTTATAGAAATAAATTCTATTTAGCTAGATCCTAAGTCTAGAGCATATTTTCTGCCAAAACAACTAATCAAATTATAAAACATTTAGACTATCAAATCCTTTCGTACTAAAATAATCTCTTTTTTATTAAAAGATAGAAACCGACCTGGCTCACGCCGGTCTGAACTCAAATCATGTAAAATTTTAAAAGTCGAACAGACTTTCTTCTATAGCTGCTGCACCATAAAGACATTTTAATTCAACATCGAGGTCGCAATCTTTTCTTTCGATAAGAACTCTAAGAAAAATAACGCTGTTATCCCTAAAGTAACTTGTTCTTATAATCTCTAAAAAGGATCAACAAAATCAAAAATAATGTTTTTAAAAATAAACAGTTACAAAAATTATATTCATATTGCCCCAATAAAATGTAATACAAAATCAAACCTTTATAAATTAAATAGATCATATCTCTTTTTACATAAAGCTTTATAGGGTCTTATCGTCCCTTTAATTTAATCAAGCCTTTTCACTTGAAAGTTAATTTCAATTTTTAAACCTAAGACAGATTTTCCTTTGTAAGACCATTCATACAAGATTCCAATTAAAAACCTAATTATTATGCTACCTTTGCACGGTTAGGATACCGCGGCTCTTTAATACAACTATCAGTGAGCAGGCCTGACTATTTTTAATAAAACAAATAGACATGTTTTTGATAAACAGGCAAGGAAAATATTTGCCGAGTTCCTTAGATCTATCATACATTTTTTAAACTCTACCAACAATCTCGATTCTTTATATTTTACTTTAAATTCTACTAATAAATTCATAATAGCTATGGTACTTTTATTAAACCATACTCCCTTTTACAATAAAAAGACATAGATAAAAGATTTACTAAATTCAACTTAGTTTAAACACTTTAATACTCATGGCTACTTTCAAGCCTAGATACGTTCTTATATTCTCCTATATCTATTTTACATTATTTTTAGAACAAGAAGCTGTAACCCTCCTGCTCTTCTATTTTTAGTTATTTTATACCTAAAAATCCAAATTTTATTCAATTCAAAGGAAACCAGATACCCTAGAACTCGTTTGACATTTCATCTTTAACCTTATATTTAAAATCTTTTTGACACAAGAACTTTTTATAAGATTAGCTATTTCTACTTCGGGAACATTACTTTTTCTAATTAATCTTGAATTTCTATGATACACAAGATACAATCATTAAGATTTACTATATAAATTTCCTTAACTTTTAAAATTTCCTTTTCAGTACTCTTTACTATAGTTTATACAACAAAATTCATTAATAACTACTTATTTAAAAATTATCTTTTCAACAAAAAATTTTAACTTAAATTTAACAATTTTTACAAACATCAAAGCAAATCGATTTGCACGATAATTCTTCTCAATGTAAGTGAGACGCTATTCTATATCAGCTTTACTTCGAAATCTAGATTCACTTTCCAGTAAACCTACTATGTTACGACTTATCCCACCCAGAAGTGAAAGTGACGGGCGATATGTACATATTTTAGAGCTTATGTCTTAGAACCATATTAAAATTCTATTACAATCAAATCCTCCTTCAAAAGTTTAATTATCTAACTTTATCCATTATAAATAATACTTTATTGTAACTCATTTAAACTTACCTATAAGCTGTACCTTGATCTAATTTTCCTTTAATATAAATAAAGATTTAATAGTTCTATCCTCTAAAAATTATCTGATAATGATGGTATACAAACTGAAAACAAAAGTAAGCAAGATATTGCGAGTTTTATCGAATTAATAAACAAGTTCCTCTGATAAGACTAAAATACCGCCAAATTCTTTAAATTTTAAGAACTTAACTATTAATATTTTGGTTTATAAATATTTATTTTCAAGTATAGTAGGGTATCTAATCCTAGTTTATATCTCGATCTTTTTTGCTTTGACTATGGAAATAAAATTTACTTAATTAATAATTCAAATTTCACCTTAATTATCCTTAGACATATCTTTTCCAACATTTAACAAAAACCAAAACTTATTACTTAACCCCAAAGTCTAACCGCGACTGCTGGCACAATATTTTAATCGGATTTAAATTTTTTACTAAGTCTTATTCTCATAAATCAATGCTTAATATTTTATGCTGAAAATTTAATACTTAACATACTTTTTAAAGAGTTAATCTCAAAATAACCCACCTATACATACATTTATGCTCATGCAACTTCAAAAAAATTGTAATAATAAAAAATAGAATCAAACTTTCGACTCAACAAAAGAAAAAATTAACCAAGCTCAAACTCAAATTTGAAAAACCAAAAAAAGAAAACAATAAAAGCTAGAATCAGATTTTAATCCTAAATCTTATCTAAAACATTATTTATTTATAAAAGTAATCCTTCACCCCTCCCAACTTTAGCATATCAAGATATGTATATATAAATTATTAAATAAATTATATCAAAATAATAGTATAAAAACTAATATTCATCTTACAATTCCTGTGTCCATATAAGTTGATAAAATGTATATATACAATTATTCATATTAGAGACCACAAAAAATTTAATTCAAGAAATAAATAAAAAACAATTCCATATAAATACTAATTTGGATATATTTTTTTTATATGTTTTTAGAATGATAAAAATCTCTAATCAATATATAAATCAAAAATATATAATACCTATTATATATATATAATAATCCTTAGTGTATATTTTCACCAACGAATTAATAAATTTCTAAAAAATTATGAATATCTAATTAGTGAAAGAGAAACTAATTGTAATCATCTAACATCATAAGGATTACAATTATTCTTTCCCCAAATATTGGTAACGTCTTTCGACTTATGTTTTGCCCTAGGAAACAAGTCGAAAGACCGTTACCAATATTTGAACTTTAAAGGGTCAATAATTATATAACTGTTTAAGTGAAATATACACTAAAATAAATGTATAAATTTTCATAATATAATAAATTATAATATAATTTATATAAATGTATATATATATATATACATTTATGTTTATACACATATCTATCGTTATATACTCTAGCTTGCACTTGAATACTTTAGTCCTATAAACTATTTTTTTAATTATTCTTTCCTTTCCTCCAGTCTTTCTTTTTCTTTTTATTATTCTATCATTTGTTTATATTTATCTATAACTCCAAAATTATCCATAATCACCCAAATATAGTGCCTGATTAAAAGGGCAGCTTTGATAGAGCTGATCATGTATTTTCTATACCTATATTACACGTAATGGAATTGCACCATTTCCTGAAAGATCAAAACTTCCTATGCCTTTACACTAACATATAAATAAAAGATAAGCTAAATTTAAGCTTATAGGCTCATACCCTGTGAATGAGAGTTCCAACCTCTCTCTTTTTAATGCTTTTTCCTTCCTCTTATTTAGTTTTTTTTATCACACTAATCTCTGGAACGATCATCTCAATTTCCTCTTCTTCCTGGTTTGGAGCTTGAATTGGATTAGAATTAAACCTTATATCATTTATTCCTTTAATTACAACTAAACCTAACTCATTTTTATCTGAATCTGCTTTAAAATATTTCCTTATCCAAGCTCTGGCCTCAACAATCATTGTTCTTTCTGCTTCTCTATTCCTTTCCATATTTAATGTTGCAGCCATCTTTATACTTCTTTCTCTTCTTCTTAAGCTCGGAGCAGCTCCCTTTCATTTTTGATTCCCTCAGGTTATAGAAGGTCTCTTATGGCCCCAATGTCTAGTTCTGTTAACTATCCAAAAACTAGCTCCTATATTCTTAATTTCTTATCTAACATTTAATTCCTCTCTTATCAAAATTATCATTGTATTCTCTATACTATCCGCACTTATTGGAGCTTTAGGAGGTCTCAACCTAACGAAGTTACGTAAAATTATAGCCTTTTCCTCCATTAACCACATATCATGAATACTAATTCTTATTTCTATAAATGATTCTATATGACTTATTTACTTTCTATTTTATGCATTTATTTCCTCTTCAATTATTTTCATCTTAAATTCATCAAAATTGTTTTCACTATCTGAAATTTATAACTTAAACTCTACAAACCCTCTTTTTTTCCTCTTAATTTCTTCATCCTTATTTTCTCTAAGAGGTTTACCCCCTTTCTCAGGCTTTATCCCTAAATGATTAACAATCCAAACCCTCCTAAACAACAGAATGTTCTTGACTTTAAGAGTTCTCTTATTCTCTACATTAATTACCCTTTATTTCTACTTACGAATTATATACCCTATAGTTATATTTCTTAACCCAGTAATAACTTTAAACACAAAAATAGTGAACTCATCAAACTTTTCATTTTATTCTCCTGTTTTACTCATTATAAATCTATTTGGATTATTAACCCCTCTTTTCTTCTTTCTTCTTTAAGATTTTAAGTTATGGAAACTGTAAGCCTTCAAAGCTTGAAAAAAAAGTAATACTTTTAAATCTTAAGGTCAAACATTTATTATGTATCTCCAGATTTGCAATCTGACGTATTTTATTTATACTACAAACCCTTAATAAGAAAGTATCAACTTCTAAATAGATTTACAATCTACCGCCTATAACTCAGCCACCTTATC